CTAACATAATGTATGAAAGGATCTTTGAACAACCATCGGACGGGCGGAAAATCATTAGAACCGACTTCTTCAAGAACTTTTATTTTTCCATAGAAAAAAATGCGTTCAAAAAGAGTTTCAGAAGATGTTGATCGTAAATGAGAAAATTGGTTACAAACAAAAATGAAGATGGATTCGTATTCACATACATAAGAATTATATAGAAACAAGAATAATCTTGGATTCTTTTTTGAAACAATGGAACTTGATTTCTTTGGAGTAATAAGACTATTCCAATTCTGATACTCATAGAGAAGGAAGCGTAATAAATGGAAAAAAGAGGCGTCTTTCAACCAGGAGCGAAGAGTTTGAACAACGATTTCTAGATGGATGGGGTAGGGTATTAGTATATCTGACACATAATTTAAATGTACAAAATTGTCTTCTAAAAACGGAAATAGTGAATGAATTGATCGTAAATTTTGAGATTTGCCTATTTCTTCTTTCCTTTCTAAGGAAGATACTAATCTTAGGGAAAAGGGAATTTCCCCAATAACTGCAAATCCCTCTGATATAATTTGCGAATATAAATTTTTGTTATGCCCCAACAATTGGTTTTGGTTTGAATCATTAGCAGAAATAAGCAAAGGATTCTGTTGAGACATTCGAGTAATTAAACGTTTCACCATTAGTGAACTGGATTTATTAGCATAACCAAAATTATCCGCCAAAATGAATCTATTTAAAACATGATCATGAGCCAGTGCATAAATATACTCTTGAAAGATAAGCGGATATAGGAAGTCCTGTTTCAAAAATTTATCGAGTTCAAAATAGCGTCGAAATTCCCCCATTTGAAATTAGATTTTAACCAAAGATAGGCATAAGATACTTCTTGGATTATCAAATGATACATAGTGCGATACGGTCAAAACAAGGTAGTCTAATAATAAAATAATATATACCTCGGAGACAGGTAAGCTCATCAACGGACTCTCTATCCTCTTTTTTTTCATCTAATAGGTTTATGTTCGTTATAGGATAACAAGATGGTTAGCAATCTTTTATTTTTTAAACCCAATCGCTCTTTTGATTTTGGAAAGAATTTTCTTTATCAATATACTGCTTCTTCTACACATTCCTCTCCAATGCATAAAATGCATAATGGATAATAGCGACAATAGTTAGGATTCATTAAAAAAAAGGATAATCCACTCATAGGAGAAGCCGTTCCCGCATCGGGCACTAATCCATTTTTAACGTCTATCTAATTAGATCGGGTAATCATTCAAAGTTAAGAACAGAAGCCGGTTGCTTTTTTGTTTCCCTATAATTAGAGCCATAGGGCTCTATCCATTTATTTACTCGACCCAACTTTTAATTCATTCAGAATTATCTATTGCTACGACATGCTATTTTTTCCATTCATTCCCTTTCAGGATCAGTCGTGGTCTTACAAACTCTACCAATGGTATGGACGAATCCCTTGCTTCATCCAAATGTGTAAACGATACTAGCCGCACTTAAAAGCCGAGTACTCTACCGTTGAGTTAGCAACCCAAAAATCTAAAAACAATTAGGATGTGTAAATGTCAATACAGTAAAAAAAAAATATAACTAAATTTGAGTGCCATGACACAATCAAAACATTTTAAACTAAGAATAAAAAAAGAAATCTCAAATTTTAATCGCTTCTGAACTGAACATAAAAATGAAGAGATCAGATGCAAATATACTAAATTAAAATATAATTAGAATTTAGAATAGATATAAATATACAAATGGATCAACCTCCTTTTTTCACTCCAATAAAAAATTATTGTATCACAGCGAATTCAACGAACCCATCAATTGAATGAAGTAAAATAAAAAACCGAACCTATGGCACGAAAAGATTTATACTTATACACGATCAAATTATATTTGTTCGATACACTGTTGTCAATATAAATGTTACGAAAAGAATACAGTGGTGAAAACGGAAAAAATGAAATATTAACTATAAGGACTGGTGTTGGATTGGCACTACATAGATGCAAAAAGGTGTAGATAGTAGATCAAGGAATAAAAAAGTAGTAAAAAAAAATCCGAGTTATTCAATCAATATAAGTTGAGCGAATAAGCAAGTTTGATTCCGTGGTTATTATTATTTGTTAGTAGAGTTCCAATGAAAACCAGTCGATTGCAGATAAGATAATGTCATAATTTTATATTTCGAGATCCAATTTCTTCATCTAGTCCCTCGATTTTGGGAATATCCACCTTCTCTTTTTGTCGTTATATACCAATACCACTAGAACAGAGGATTCTATGGGAACAATACGAAAAGGCGGAGCATAGTCGAGAAGTAGAGAAAAGCTTATACTCTTTGTATTTCATTATTTGAATTTTGTTTGATTAAAGGGAAGTTCCGTAAAAACCTCTGCTTTCTTTGAAATATCATGAACAGTTCCTGTAGGTTGAGCGCCTTTTTCAAGGAAATATAGAATAGCAGGAACATTTGAATAAGTTTGATTCTTTATCGGATCATAAAAACCAACTTTCCGGAGATCTCTCCCCTCTCTTCGGGAGCGAACATCAATTGCAACGATTCGATAGACGGCTCATTGGGATAGATGAAAATACCCCCCCTAGAAACGTATAAGAAGTTTTATCCTCGTACGGCTCGAGAAAAAAATTCGAGGTTATGTCTATGTATAATGGCAAATAGATCCATAAAATCATCAAATCAATTAGACTATGATTAAAGATTAATTTTTTTTCATTTAGAAATGTAAAACAAAAAATTGTACTCATAACTCAAGTGGGATAACTCTCAAATAGCTCACAATCCCTAAGCTATTTCATTTTTTGAGTGGTCTCTAGCCCCCTTCTTGTCGCGTTTAGAATCTGTTTTATTCTTCAGATTTAGTTGTTGAGACAATGAAAAATGGTGTTTCCTTGTTCCAGGATCCTTTATCTTTTGTTTGAATCATTGGGTTTAGACATTACTTCGGTGATCCTTAATCCTTGCAAAATGGCAGCAACATACCTTTTTTGTGAGTTCTTTCTATCAAAGAATCATCAGAACGGTTGATTCACGCGTGTTCCACTTTTGATTGAAAAAGTTTTACCAAGTCCAACAAATTTGACTTTTATTTTAGATTTCGATTTGAAACTTTCTCAAATTGAATCCTTTCAATTTCTATATAGAAGCTATATTTACGAAGTTGTTCAAACTTATTAATTGACACTAACCCTAGACCCTTACCCTTGAGAAATGAATCAATACTTTCTACTCGAGCTCCATCATGTAAATTACCCCCTTTTTTACATTACAACCCAAGAAAAAACTGATGGGTTCTAGTCGAGCAGAACAAAGGATGTCGAGTCAAGAGCACTTTTATTCATAATAAAATGGTGGATTATTACATCCACAGCTGATCATGTCCTTCAAGTCGCACGTTGCTTTCTACCACATCGTTTCAAACGAAGTTTTACCATAACATTCCTCTAGTTTGGAACTAGTATTTATATGAAATCGTGAATAGTCATTAGTTCGATCGCTAAATAATAATAACTCTATACTTTACTTTTGTCCTTCTATATCTATAATAGAAATAGATATGAATGGGTAGTTAGTTTCTGAAAACGTCTCAGCACTCATTTTTTAATCCCATAGTTATCAAATAAATGGAAGAACTGTCACTGCAAGTAATTTAATCCCGGATATTCTATAATTGACGATTCCAATTTAAGTGATCATAAGTTTTTTTCACAAAATACAAACAAAGGCCGTTGTTACGGAAATAGAATGCTAACAATACATACCATGCATTGTATTTGACTTGAGGTTCCATAAGTTTTCTGTAACCTTTCTAGACCCCCCAAAAAAATCAAATTTTAAAATTTAATAGAATGTATGAATAAGCCCTCGCCTCAAATTTTACAACAATTTATAGAACTCTTATACCCAAACAAAAAATGCCAAAAAACTCGGTGCAAAGAAAACAGATCTGTTACATATGTAATTTACTTGATCGTTTGTTAATGAGATTCAGACGGATACATATATATGTGTTTAAATTAAATATTAAAACGAAAATATATAGGATATGGTACCTAAATTAACTTCAATTAGGAATAGCAGAGGGATGGGCATAGGCATACAATGATAGTCTGTCCAACTTTTTTATTCAAACTAGTGTGGTGTGGGGTCTATGTTCCCATCTGACCTAGATAACAAAACAACTCGATTAAGTTACATCTCTGTATCATTCGAACGCAATTCAGTTTGAGAAAAAAATATTCTTCTCTGAATCAGAGAAGAATAAGTAAAAATTATAAACAAGAATCATATTCTAGCCACTACTCCACTCTTAAATTCAAATTCAAAAAAACAAGGGTTTTCCGGATATAATGGGTGCTCTGGGACGGAAGGATTCGAACCTCCGAATAGCGGGACCAAAACCCGTTGCCTTACCACTTGGCCACGCCCCATTTAAAATTGAATTCTGCGCTAATAAACACTAATATGAGTGTTGGTTATTCGTCAATTCCAATGCAAATACATATTATATTGTTGATAGGATTTTGCTACGTGTAGATATAATATAGAATTAAACTGGACTTGATTGATCATTACATATAATTTAATTAAGATATTGTATTGTATAAACGTATGATTTCTTATTTTAGAATTGAAGGCTTTTGATTGGGTGAGTGGGTTGAAAGGATTTTTTGGTCTACTTTACTTTCTTCATTATTTTTTGCCTTATATCAATAACTCAATCAAAATACAATTATCTCCAAGAAAAAAATCTTTGTTATGCTTAATATTTTTAGTTTGATCGGTATCTGTCTTAACTCTGCCCTTTATTCGAGTAGTTTTTTCTTGGCCAAATTACCCGAGGCCTACTCTTTTTTAAATCCAATTGTCGATTTTATGCCGGTCATACCTTTGCTGTTTTTTCTTTTAGCCTTTGTTTGGCAAGCTGCTGTAAGTTTTCGATGAAATTTTGAATACTGTCTTAATTATTTATTCAAGTATTCAAGAAAAAAATTATAACAATTGATAAAATCATATAAGTCTTAGAGTATGAACCTTTAGTTGAAACATTGAAATTCTTGAATTGCCGCAATAAATCTTGAATCACCCCATTTCTTCATTATGACCTTTTTCTTTTCTCGTCAAAGATCTTATCTTATATAGGATACCCCACAATTAGGTATTGCGGGTATTTTAAAATAAAATTTTTATTTTACTAAAGAAAAACCCTTTATAAAAACGAAAAAAGTACTTCCTTTCATGGTGTCAAAATATGATATGTGATATAAAAATGGAGAATCTATTCTCTTTTTTTTTTTTTTAAAGATCTTGGAGATTGTGTAATGCTTACTCTCAAACTCTTCGTTTACACAGTAGTGATATTCTTTGTTTCTCTCTTCATCTTCGGATTCTTATCTAATGATCCAGGACGTAATCCTGGACGTGAAGAATAAGGATCAAATAATACTTTTCCTTGATCGAAAGATAACTAAAATATCAAGCGATCCAGGTAAACGGAAAGAGAGGGATTCGAACCCTCGGTACGAATAACTCGTACAACGGATTAGCAATCCGACGCTTTAGTCCACTCAGCCATCTCTCCCAATTGAAAACGGATAATAACTATGTTACACGTTACATTACATATAAAGTAAAGATTGAAATTCTCTCTTTATCCTTATTAAAATCGACTTATATCTTAAAAATCTTAAAAAGAGAGTTTATTCAAATTAATATCTCTATTTAATTCTAATAAAAATAAAAGTTCTATAAATTTATATAATTATATATATAATATATCACGTTTATCGGCAATTCCAACTCTAAAGTACGGGCTTGAAAGAAAAATTTCTGATAAAAAACCGCGTTCTTTTTGTCCGATAAGGGCTTTTCCATGGCCTGGCCGGGTCAGTACCTAGCCGGGCCTTTTTTTGTTCCACTGAATCATAATCATAAATAATTAGCTGAATTTTAAAATGTTATTGAAGCAACAACAATAAGAAATCTTAAATTAGAAGGAGCATTCTTTCTATTCTGATTTTTTATGTGCTGGACTAGAATAAAAACACTGGATTCTTGCACAATGCATTTTGATGTTATGACTTAAGTGATTTTGCTGAGCCGTATCTATCAAAACTCCTACAGCAAAAGAAACGTTTTTTTTAAGCACCCGCACCCTTTTCTTAATCGCATTAAGTACCCAACAAAACACCTCAACACTTCATTTTTCATAATTCTTGTCTGATCCTGTATTGATTACATCCGATTCGACAAAAGATCCATTTATGGATAATAATCGCATTGTAGCGGGTATAGTTTAGTGGTAAAAGTGTGATTCGTTCTATATAACCCCTTACATAGTTAAGGGGTCCTTCGGTTTTCTTCATATTCCGAAAAAAACTTTATTTCTTAAAAGGATTTAATTCTTTACCTCTCAATGACAGATTCGAGGAAGAATATACATTCTCGTGCTTTTTATATTTTATACAAGGATCAATTAGCAATTGCAAAATTGGATTATGAAATTACGAAACATAATTTTTTTTATTGGATCACTACTTCCAATTGAATGAGTAAAAGGATCTATGGATGAAGAAAGCTTTTTTCTAATCGTAACTAAATCTTCAATTTTATATTTGTTTTTTGTTTATAGCGGGGAGATTGAAGCAAAATAGCTATTAAACGATGGCTTTGGTTTACTAGAGACATCGATATATTGTTTAGCTCGGTGGAAAGCAAATTCTTTTCCTCAGGATTCGTTCAAATAGAAATAGAGAACGAAGTAACTAGAAAGAGTGTTATAATCCTCCTCTTCTAGAGGGATCATCTAGAAAGCGAGTAGTTTTAAATGTATTCAGACAGTAAAGGCTGACATAGATGTTATGGGTCAATTTTTTTTTCATTTACGTCTTAAATCGGGGAAATTATCCATCTACCATAAAGGAGCCGAATGAAATAAAAGTTTCATGTTCGGTTTTGAATTAGAGACGTTAAAAATGATGAATCGACGTCGACTATAACCCCTAGCCTTCCAAGCTAACGATGCGGGTTCGATTCCCGCTACCCGCTTTCTCTTTTTATTATTTTAAAAAATTAAATTAATAATTTCATCTTAATTTATCATTGAATTGAATACGCAATTGCCGAAATTTTCTCACATACAATCCGCTAGTTTTTTTTTTACGAACAATAGATCCGAAGTAAAAAATACGAAAACAAATAGGAATGAAAGGCGTCCATTGTCTAATGGATAGGACATAGGTCTTCTAAACCTTTGGTATAGGTTCAAATCCTATTGGACGCAATTTTTTTCCATATATATAATATATATATTTTTAATTTCTATAGTTCTATGTCAAGAAAGATATTTTGAATAATTTTCATTGAATCCGAGATACTTATATTTTATTTAATATATGAAATTATTTAATATTAAAATATTAGAAAATTAAAATAATATAAAAAAAAAATCACCTTTTTTTTCGGTTCTAATT